ATTAGGACTCAAAAATTGAGTCAAAACATTAATAAAACAAAAATTCCAAGAAAGAAAGATTAAAGATTCATACAAATTACTTAAAGGTAAATGCCTTGAATAAAACCACCGAATAATTAAATTTGTTGTTATACACAAGAAGACACTAAGTACACCCCTTTTTACCGAATTACCTATTTTTGTAACCGGATAAACTAAAGTTGCTCCAAAAACAAGAGTAATTATTAGAAAAAAAGCGAAATATATTTGGACTAATATGTGTTCTAAACTTATCAAAATCATAAAAAACGAAAAAATTAAAAACTTAAAATCGAAAAAGAAATATACTGAAATGCAAGAAGGATCGAAGGAATTTTTGCCGCCACTCGGATTCGAACCGAGATGCTCTGGCACTGCTTCCTAAGAGCAGCGTGTCTACCTATTTCACCATGGCGGCATTAACAAAAACGAATTTTTGTACTTTTTTTATTGTACTCTCATTTTTTTTAGATTTAACCCTAGTTTCATTCTAGTTTTTATGTCAACTGGGGTATAACGCAGCTTGGTAGCGTGACATCATGGGGTGGTGTAAGTCGCGGGTTCAACTCCCGCTACCCCAATAGTAAAAAATGTTCTATTTGATAAATAAAGATCCAATCTGTTTTTTTTTAGGCTTTGTTTATATTATAGTTTTTACAACATGTCTGTCAATAATATTTTTCTGTGAATAATCTTTTTTTGTAGAGTTCAAACAAGCCATACTTTTATCTATCTGTAAAACAGTATTTAGTTATACTACTTTACAGATAGACTTTTTTTTTCTTTTTTTTTTTTTTTTATCACTGATTTTTTTACCTCTATTCTACTTAATTTGATAACTTTGAAGTTTTTCGATTAATTAAAATAAGGGATACATACGTAATCGTACTATAGAATTACAACTTCCATCGGTGATATTGTACCAATATCGATTCATGCAAAGAAGGTCTTCTAGTCGATAATTAGGCCAAAGAAATCGTTTAACTTTTTGTTCTGAATCCACCAAATTTCTTTTTCTCTTTTCACCTTCACAAAAATTATTTTTATTCAAGAAGAAATACCGATAGTATTCGTTTAGTTGTTGTTCTTTTTGAAATCCTACCTCAAAAAAAAACAAGCGATTGAGTACGCGAAATTCTTTACGATGTCGCGGAATGAAAACATCTTCTAAAATAAAATGATCTAACTTCAAATCAAAAGATTTAGATTTTTGCTTATCTAAATTTTCTTGAAAAAGTTCTATTGAAAGATTAATAAGTCTTTTCGTTAAAACTCTTTCTGTCGGTAGTTGCGCAATCGGATAGGCTGTTCGTTTTAACAAAACATTTCGAAAATCTTTCTGACGAAAGCCCAAACTTCTCATCTCACACATAAAATATAAAGGCTCAAGATGTATATCTTGAAAAAAAATATTGGTTAATGCTTTTTTCTTAACCGGGTCATTTACCACCTTACGTAAAATTACAAGTTGTCTGTTTAAATCAGCGTAAGAAATCTTCAAAGTTTTCCAAAGTAATATTTCTCGGTAGAACTTTCTAGGAAATAAAATATACATGTCATTGTCAATCTCTTCATCTATTAAATCATCATCTTTTTGCTCATCCACAAAGTCTAATAGTTTTTGTAGGTGTTCCTCCCTTTTTTTATACTCGGGATCTTTCAATATCTGATCGAGATCTTCTTGAGAAAATAACTTGTATTCAGAAGTGATTTTTTTTTTTGATGTAATATTTGGTTGTTTATTCGGCAATTTTGTCACTTGTAACTTTTTGGTGTTTTCCTCTTTTTTTTTGTTTTTGCCCCAGAAAAAAAAAACAAACCCCCTCTTACTTTTTAATTTTTGACCAATGAAATTTTGATCTATGACTTTGTCGAAAAGTTGCTGTTCGTCATTTTCCTTTATCAATCCTTGTAGTCCTTTTTGATAAAAAGGGGGTTCTTTCTTCGCTTTTAGCAACTCCGCTTGGCTCTCCTCTTCCTTTTTTAATTTGATTTCTTGTTCTAACAAGGTTTCAAGTTCTGTTTCTATGCTTTTTTTTTTTTCTGTTACATTCATTCCGTCCCGCTCCGCCTTTGTTAGAAGTCGTTTTTTCTGTATTAGTTTCTTTTTTTGTGCTGCGGCTTCTCTCTGTTTTTTAAGGTCAAAAGCATTATCCTTTTGTTTTTTTAATTCGGAGTTTATATTGTCTTGTGTTGAAATTATTTCGAAGGACTTTTTGAACATTTTTCTTGATAATTTTCTCTCACTTTTGGGGAGTCTCCTCAATTTTTTTCCTTTCTGAACAGAAAAGATACAGGGTTTTATAATAAATCTGCGCAGAGCCATTTTTTGATGTCCTGTCTCAACTTTTTCATCCTCTTTTTGCTCTTTTCTATTTTTTAAAAAAAAGTTCAACTTGAAGATTCCATCTAACTCAGTCATTAATTGGTCGTTCATTTTGACTGGCCATTCCTTTTTTTTTTTAGATCCTAGACGGAGGATATAATTCAATAGAAAATCGGAACTTGTATCCGGATAAACCCCAATTCTTTTTGTCTTCTCACGTTCTAAAAATAATTGAGAATTTCCTGTTTTTTGGAAATCAAGATAATTGTATGCCAAGATATTGAATCTGTAACATTTGTTTAGTTTAAATAGAAATTTATTTTTAAAAGACGTAAAGACAGGTAAACATTTATTTTGTAGTTTGTCCTCTAAAAATAATCGGAAAATATTTTTATTATGTTTTCGTTGTTTACCAATCTTATTTCTCACCCTTTTGGGGTTTATATAAAACCACACGTGTTTTGATGATAAGTCATAACGATCATAACACTTTAGCCAGTGCTTCCAGTCTTTTATTCGTAAAGCGTGAGGTTCTTTATATTCGAAAAGTTTTTTTTTACCTAAGAAAGTTCTTATATTTTGTTTTATAAAAGGATACGTTTCTTTTGATTGTAAGAACGGCTTAAAGAAAGGTTTGTTGTTTGTTATACACCGCCATATATCATGAAAAACATATGCTTGCGATAATATATTGCCTTTATTTAGACTAAAGCTTTCTTGTTTTTTTTTTATTTTTTTTCGGTTTAAAAGAAATATCCTTTTTATTTTGATTACAAAATGCCTTGTGCTTTTTTTTATGTAGTGTTTTTGATACAAAATAATTGTAGAAAACAATGTAGCAAGATTACATCCAAGAATAGGATAAGAAAAAACACGTTTTTTACTCCCGTCAGACCCCTCGTTTGACTCTCTGTAACTATGAATCCGATTTGACACCCTAAACTCCTTTTTATCGAATTTTGGACTTTTTTCTTTTTGAAAAACGTCTTCATCGTATATCTCACTTTTTAATTTTTTTATTTCATTTTGTATCAAGTGCAATTCTTTATATTTTGATATAATCTCTTGTTTTAACATTTTAGTTTTTTCTTTCGTTTTGCTTACCGAGACAAAACGATCTTTACTATAACTTTGTTTTTGCTCTTCTTTCTTTTTCGTGAGATTTATTTTTCTGATCAAAGACCGTTTGCGATCTGTAGTATACCCAAAAGAACTTAATCGATTTTGAATTACAGCTTTTATTTTTTTTATTTTAGATATATCGATTTCAATATTAACCCAATTACAATTGATTTGAGTACAAACCCAACGAAGTTTATAAACTACTTGGTTAACTTTTGATAAAAAAGAAACTAAAGCGGAATCCACAGGAATTTCCGACAGTTTTTTTATTTCTGTTAAAACAGGTTTCCAAAATGATAATTTTTGGACTTTGTTACCATAAGGAGCATCCACCTCGTATCCTCCTATCGACATATAAGTGGGTTTTACTTTTTGACTAGTACCAAAAGCTTCACGCCAAGGTTTTAAACGAAAAGGATTTAAGATTTTTATTTGAAAACCGTCTTCCCACCATCTACCGGGACGTTTTTGCTCAGAAAATTCCACACCATCAAAAGTACAGTTTATATAAACTTCCGCGGATAATTCTGTCCAATCTTCTAGAAATTCGGGAGTTTGCAACAATAGAATACGTCCAACATTCTTGATTCCGATCAAAAAAGGTAAAACTACTATTTTTCGAAAAAGAGCTTGAAATATTAATAAAGGACCCCTAATTTTGTGGTATAGGTGATGGTCTAATTTAGTCAAATTTGCGTAGTACTTTCTTTTATATAAAGATATTTTGTGGGCATTCAAACTTTTTTTATTTTGTTCCTCGCCTGGAGAATGAAATAGTTCGAATTCTTTATATATTTTCATCAATTTTCTTAACACAAATTTCCACAAAAGTCTAATCTTAAATTTATTAATAGATGTGCAAACTTTTTGGAAGTTTAGCTTTCTCTTTTGGAATAACTTTTTCATTCGCAAAACCAAAGGGGAATGCGTTTGACTTTTTAAGCATCTAAGTTGGACACGAAAAGGTCTAACACATTTACCTTTTCGAGGTCTTATAGTTCCTTTAAACATATATAAACGGTTATTGCAGGAAACATTTTTACTTTTGAGAATAGATTCTTGATTCCCTTCCCCGTAATAGCCCACATTTTTTCGGAGGACTGTACGAAAATCAGATCTAATTGTTTGGTCTTCATATTCGTAATCTTCTATCAAATCGTGTTCCTCTTCGGGTAACTCTTTTGTAATATCCAAAGATAATCTGAAAAAGTTATTATTTGTTCTCTGTTTGATGCATTTGAATTCCATTCTTTTTTTCTTCTTTACCTCTATTAATCGTTCTATTAAATCCCATTCTATCTTTTCAAAAAATTCCAAAAGGATACCTCTGCTCTTTTCGTCAAATAACAAGAGGGAAAAGAATTCGAAAAAAAAGGGATTCCTCAATGTTTTTTTTTTCTGATCCGTCTGTTTGTAAAGAATCTTCAAACCAAAATTTTTTGAAATGTAAACATCATTCAAATATATTTTTTCTGATATGATTCCTATATCCAAATTGGTTAGTTTTTGTTCTTGAAAGATCAAATGGTGTGTATTTTTTTCTTTTGAAGACGTTTCATTTGTCGACAAAGTTGAACGAGTCTTTTCTATCAAAAAGAGTTTCCAAGGTAGACTGTATTTTTTGTTTCTGAATTTCGACGACACAATCTGCCCATATTCTTTGATTTTAGATGATTTTTTGAGATAATAAGAACTACGAAAAATCATACCCTTGGGTATTTTTATGTAATCTAATAATGGATCTTGCTTATCTTTCATCTTTAGGTAATCATGAAAATCTAACAAATCCAAATACTCAGAATTCTTTTTATTGGTTAGCCCTTGTTCTTGCTGTTCCTCGCTAAAAAATTGTTTAATTAATTCGTTTTTTTCCTTTTCAAACCTAAAAGAAAATAGGGTTTTTACCGCATCGTAAAAATCTAATTTTTCTTGTACTTTTTCTGTGGCAAGTAAGCGCTTTTCTTCAGTTGTTAGCTGTTCCTCTTCTTTAGGAGGGACTTCAATAGCAACGGATCCTCTTCCTCTTTTTATTTCAACACTTTGTTGTTCTGCTTCTTGCTGTTCTTTTTCTTGCCGCTCTTTTTCTTCTACTTTTTTTTCTACCATTTTCCATAAGTTTTCGATTGCTTTTTCTTCGATTCGTTTTTTTTGCTCATCTACGTATTCTTCTGTGAAGGTCCTTAATCTTACCTGCGACAAAAATTCTACCCATTTGTAATATTTAACCAAAACTCGAGATGACCCACAAAGTAAGGGGTCATCAAATATTTGGAAATTATCTCCTCCGGGGAGAGTTAATTGAACCCGTTTTTCTAGCGCGTCTTTTCTTATAGCGAAAACTTGCTTCTTAATTGCGATTTCCCTTTTTTTTTTAAGCAGCCAAGGTATAGTTTTTTCTCGAAAATACTTATATGCTTGTTGCATGCAATATTTCTGCAACGTTTCTTCGAAACGTATCAGCCACTCATAATTCTCGATTGGTGCTAAGTCAACTCGATATTTTTGTTTATCTTCTTTTCTAACTATGAAATCTGCATTACTTATTTGATCTAGTCTATCCCGAAGTTCTTGCCAAAAATAGAACTTTTTGTTTCTTAAGTTATTTATCCAAAAATCTTCGTAATCAGTACTATGAATTTCGTCTATTTTTTGCTCTAAGAAAAATAGAGCTGGAAACTTGGTAAAACAAAGTCTTTCTTTTCCGTCGCTCAAACACTTACCAAAAAAATATTGGGATACTCTGGCTTTCAAAAAAGATTGAAAATCCTCATAAGGTCTTATGTAAGCGTTTCGAGTCCATCTTTTAAAGTTAAAAAAAAAGTTAGGCCATTCAAGAGGAGAAAATTGTTGCCAGTTTGAATAAGTATTTTCTTTTTCTATTTCTTTACAATTTTGCGTTCTTGTTTCTTGCTTCAATTCTTGTGGTTCAAATTCCTGCAACTCTTTTAGTATTTTCCTTGTTTCTTGCTCCAATTCTTGTTGTTCAAATTCCTGCAACTCTTTTAGTATTTTATTTTTTCTTTGGTTCAAATTGGTCTGTTCCTTTTTTAGACCTTTACTTTCTGTGTTGTTTGATGCCATAATCTGAGAGACAACTATCTCGTTTTTGTTTTGCTTTTCGTTTTTTGATACTATGTTTTTTTCTTGTCGTTCTGATGTTAATTCCTGAGTTTGTTGTTCGTCATCATCTTCTACTTGATAAAATTTTGGTCGCCACGGATAGATAGATAACGGTATTCGAGCTGATCCGAAGTAGCCAAAAACCGAAACAAAAACAAAAACTTCACACCAGGACTGAATCTGATGTCTTATATATGGATCTTTGTTTATATACGAGAAAATCCAATTTATTGTTTTGATGCATAATATATAACTTACAGACCATCCTAAAATAATGCCAGCAAAAACTGGAGACGAAAAATTATATCTTAATATCAGTAAACTGAAAAGTCTTGTTAATGTTGAATTTGCAAAAAGAAAAGGATTCAGTAATTGCATACAAAAACCGTCTATAAATATATATAGTTTTGGATTTTTCAATAAGATTTTTTGTAAAAGAATCCGATTTTTCCACTTTTTATTCATTTTTTGTAAAAGAATCCGATTTTTCCACTTTTCAATGGATACAGGTGCACAAAGGCGTAAAATTAAGTAAGGAATCGCTAATAAAGACATTAAGTGGGGTTTCATTAATGCTCGATAGAGCGAATTATTATAGACTGATAGATATATAAAAAGTTGTCCGATAAAGGATCCACTCATAAAAATTTGGCTTTCAGTTATTCCTTTAAAAACAAAATATCTGAAAGCCAAAAATTGACTTGGCCCGATAGATAAAATGGATAAAATTCCATAAAAAATTCCCACGCAAAAATCAGAACTAGCTTTTTTAAAAATTATTTTCATGAACGAAATCTCCTATTATGTTAAACGAATTACAATTTCATTTTAGTTTTGTTAAACAATTTCATTTTAGTTTTGTTAAACAATTTCATTTTAGTTTGTCTTTCATCTCCTTTTTTGTCATTTATTCG